TTCCATTGATACAGAGCCAATTCCAATAGACTTATTGAATGTTCCCATTGGCGTGCATCCAGCAGGAATTGAACCTACGAATTTGCCAATTATGAGTTGGGCGCTTTAACCATTCAGCCATGGATGCTTAACAGGGATCATCGTACATCGTGAATAACCAAATTCCAATTGAAATGAAATCTTTAGGAGTAATCAATGAAACGACATCAATTCAAATCCTGGATATTCGAATTGAGAGAGATATTGAGAGAGATCAAGAATTCTCACTATTTCTTAGATTCATGGATCAAATTCGATTCAGTGGGATCTTTCACTCACATTTTTTTCCACCAAGAACGTTTTATGAAACTCTTTGACCCCCGAATTTGGAGTATCCTACTTTCACGTGATTCACAGGGTGCAACAAGCAATCGATATTTCACGATCAAAGGTGTAGTACTGCTTGTAGTAGTGGTCCTTATATCTCGTATTAACAATCGAAAGATGGTCGAAAGAAAAAATCTCTATTTGATGGGGCTTCTTCCTATACCTATGAATTCCATTGGACCCAGAAAGGAGACATTGGAAGAATCTTTTTGGTCTTCCAATAGAAATAGGTTGATTGTTTCGCTCCTGTATCTTCCAAAAGGGAAAAAGATTTCTGAGAGTTGTTTCATGGATCCGCAAGAGAGTACTTGGGTTCTCCCAATAAAGAAAAAGCGTATCATGCCTGAATCTAACCGGGGTTCGCGGTGGTGGAGGAACCGGATCGGAAAAAAGAGGGATTCTAGTTGTCAGATATCTAATGAAACCGTAGCTGGAATTGAGATCTCATTCAAAGAGAAAGATAGCAAATATCTGGAGTTTCTTTTTTTATCCTATACGGATGATCCGATCCGCAAGGACCATGATTGGGAATTGTTTGATCGTCTTTCTCCGAGGAAGAAACGAAACATAATCAACTTGAATTCGGGACAGCTATTCGAAATCTTAGGGAAAGACTTGATTTGTTATCTCATGTCTGCTTTTCGTGAAAAAAGACCAATTCAGGGGGAGAGTTTCTTCAAACAACAAGGAGCTGGGGCAACTATGCAATCCAATGATATTGAGCATGTTTCCCATCTCTTCTCGAGAAACAAGTGGGGTATTTCTTTGCAAAATTGTGCTCAATTTCATATGTGGCAATTCCGCCAAGATCTCTTCGTTAGTTGGGGGAAGAATCAGCACGAATCGGATTTTTTGAGGAACGTCTCGAGAGAGAATTGGATTTGGTTAGACAATGTGTGGTTGGTAAACAAGGATCGGTTTTTTAGCAAGGTACGGAATGTATTGTCAAATATTCAATATGATTCCACAAGATCTATTTTCGTTCAAGTAACGGATTCTAGCCAATGGAAAGGATCTTCTTCTGATCAATCCAGAGATCATTTCGATTCCGTTAGAAATGAGAATTCAGAATATCACACATTGATCGATCAAACAGAGATTCAGCAACTAAAAGAGAGATCGATTCTTTGGGATCCTTCCTTTCTTCAAACGGAACGAACAGAGATAGAATCAGATCGATTCCCGAAATGCCTTTTTGGATCTTCCTCCATGTCCTGGCTATTCACGGAACCTGAGAAGCGGATGAATAATCATCTGCTTCCGGAAGAAATCGAAGAATTTCTTGGGAATCCTACAAGATCAATTCGTTCTTTTTTCTCTGACAGATGGTCAGAACTTCATCTGGGTTCGAATCCTACTGAGAGGTCCACTAGAGATCAGAAATTGTTGAAGAAAAAACAAGATGTTTCTTTTGTCCCTTCCAGGCGAGCGGAAAATAAAGAAATGGTTGATATATTCAAGATAATTACGTATTTACAAGATACCGTCTCAATTCATCCTTCGGAACCAGATCCGGGATGTGATATGGTTCCGAAGGATGAACCGGATATGGACAGTTCCAATAAGATTTCATTCTTGAACAAAAATCCATTTTTTGATTTCTTTCATCTATTCCATGACCGGAACAAAGGGGGATACGCGTTACGCCACGATTTTTTTGAATCAGAAGAGAGATTCCCAGAAATGGCGGATCTATTCACTCTATCAATAACCGAGCCGGATCTGGTGTATCATAGGGGATTTGCCTTTTCTATTGATTCCTACGGGTTGGATCAAAAAAAATTCTTGAATGAGGTATTCAACTCCAGAGATGAATCGAAAAAGAAATCTTTATTGGTTCTACCCCCTCTTTTTTATGAGGAGAATGAATCTTTTTCTCGAAGGATCAGAAAAAAATCGGTCCGGATCTACTGCGGGAATGATTTGGAAGATCCCAAACTAAAAACAGCGGTATTTGCTAGCAACAACATAATGGAGGCAGTCAATCAATATAGATTGATCCGAAATCTGATTCAAATCCAATATAGCACCTATGGGTACATAAGAAATGTATCGAATCGATTCTTTTTAATGAATAGATCCGATCGCAACTTCGAATATGGAATTCAAAGGGATCAAATAGGAAATGATACTC